GTGGTATTTCATATGTTCGATAGTTCCTTACCGTGTTAATTACCCAATTTTGATCATTGAGATTCATTGGCAATACAGATTAAGAGCTAGGAATAGATAGTACCTCTCTTTTCTCCCTTTCAAAAATGAAAACAAAAGAAAATTGAAATGATTGAAGTTTCTTTATTTGGAATCGTCTTAGGGCTAATTCCTATTACTTTGGCTGGATTATTCGTAACTGCTTATTTACAATACAGACGTGGTGATCAGTTGGACTTTTGATTAATTAACATCTCTTTTTTTTAACTGACCTCCTTCTTGTTTTCATATGCGGGAGGTCTAATTCAGATTGCTGCTCAATTATTTGCGCACAGTGGAATTTTTCCACAATCTAATAAACAAGAGTGAAATCACGCTCTGTAGGATTTGAACCTACGACATTGGGTTTTGGAGACCCACGTTCTACCGAACTGAACTAAGAGCGCTTTTCTTTTTTTTTCTAAAAAACGAAAAGGCTAGAAAGAGGACCTTCTTTAACCCGAATAGGTTTTGTACGTATATACTATATCATAGTATATCATAAATTTCCGAATTATATCGATGTCCAATTTTATTAAAAAATAAAAAAAGGTAGATCAAAATAGATCCGATCCCTCGTTACTGCTCACAAGAGCAGTAATAGGTAGGGATGACAGGATTTGAACCCGTGACATTTTGTACCCAAAACAAACGCGCTACCAAGCTGCGCTACATCCCTTTCAATTGGTTTACATACAGTGTCATTGTAGAGAATTCCTGTCTTGTTTTCCACATCCTTCTTCTTTTTTTTGTCTCATATCAGATAACAAACATATAATAAAAAAAAATTACTTTTTTTTTTTTTTATGAGAATTCTCTCAATTTCAATTTTACATAAATAGGCGTTTCCATTTGAAAATGGAATCTATAAGATCGTTCTAGTAAACAATATTTCAATTCGAATTTTGAAAAGGGGGGTTACATATACAAATACAAGAACTTCTTAACTACATGTACATATATAGTTATATATATTACTATATATAATGTAATACAATAAAGAAGAAAGAAGGAGGATTTCAAATGCGAGATCTAAAAACATATCTTTCCGTAGCACCGGTACTAAGTACTCTATGGTTCGGTTCGTTAGCAGGTTTATTAATAGAGATTAATCGTTTATTTCCAGATGCATTAACATTTCCCTTTTTTTAATTCTAGTTATTAACATTGGAAAGGGGTGAAAAAATTTAGAGATACGATCAATGACCGGGGACTAATTCTCCCCCCCCCCTCCTTTGTTTTCTAATGCATTCTAAAAAAATAATTAGAAAAAAAGGGGGGGCAAACGGTCATAAAAACGAGGGTTCAGGATCCAATTAAATTAGTAATAGAACGAAAAAAGTATTGCTAGAGAAAGAGTATCCTACGAGATACTTAAAAAAAAGACTGTACAAAGATTTTAACTATCGTTTTCAAAAAATCATTGTATTGCTTATTATTTTTAGTTAATTACTACATTAATATTCATTGCAACGAAATATTTCAGAATTTTTTTTAGTTCACAGCTTCTATTTTTTTGGTTCTTGTTCTTTCTGGGTCCTAAAATAAAAATAGAAGATTAGAGTGAATCATAAATCCAAAGGAGGTTTCATGGCCAAGGGTAAAGATGTTCGAGTAACAATTATTTTGGAATGTACCGGTTGTGTGCGAAATGATATTAAGAATGAATCCGCGGGAATTTCCAGATATATTACTCAAAAGAATCGGCATAACACCCCCAGTCGATTGGAATTGAGAAAATTCTGTCCATATTGTTATAAACATACAATTCACGGGGAAATAAAGAAATAGATCAAATTGAATGCTTGTATATTAACTTTTTTTTAAGAACAGGAATAATGATAGTATCTATATATTATTACATATATATAAATATAAACAAATAAATCAATAGAAAGAAATCTAATCCTATATTCTTAATTCTATATAGAAACTCGATCCTATATAGAAATAGAAATCGTTTTTATTTTGATCCGATCAACATAGGATTTTAGAGATAAGGAATAAAAAAATTATGAATAAATCTAAGCGACCTTTTACTAAATCCAAGCGATCTTTTCGTAGGCGTTTGCCCCCGATCCAATCGGGGGATCGAATTGATTATAGAAACATGAGTTTAATTAGTCGATTTATTAGTGAACAAGGCAAAATATTATCTAGACGGGTGAATAGAGTAACTTTAAAACAACAACGATTAATTACTATTGCTATAAAACAAGCTCGTATTTTATCTTTGTTACCTTTTCTTAATAATCAGAAACAATTTGAAAGAAGTGAGTCGACCCCTAGAACTACTAGCCTTAGAACCAGAAAAAAATAGACTTATTCTTCAATTTAATAAAAATTCCAATCTGAAGGAATGAAAAAAGAGATGAATATTTTGTTCGAAAAATCCAATCAAGAATCAAAATTTGATTGTTACGTCTGTGTCTGTCATAAAAAAAAAAAGAAAAGAATCGTCGAAAAGAAAAAGAATAACTCTTTTTTTAGCGACTATATACCCTCGTTTTGACGACTTTTTTTTATAATACTAATTTCTACTCTACCTTCCCCGAGCTCATTCTCCTTAGAACTCTATTTCAAATATTTTAGTGGATTTCTGCCAATCCCCTTATTTTTTGATCTCATTGGAAATCGTATAAAGACAACTCCTATTTAATAGAGCTATTTGTGCAAGTATTTTCCGATTAAGAAGTAATTGCTTCTTGTACAGATTGTGTATGAATCGGTTATAACTATAGAATACCTCCATTTCGTGAATTACGGCATTTATTCGAGTGATCCATAAACGACGAAAATCTCTTTTTCTTTTACCCCTATCCCGATGAGCCGAAACTAAAGCTCTTATTCTCTGTTGAGTCATAGTTCGTGTAAGTCGTGAATGAGCCCCTCGAAAGCTTGATGCAAATAAACGAAGTTTTGTTCTACGCCTCCGAGCTATATATCCGCGTTTAATTCTAGTCATTGAATAAATCAAACTTTGATGAATAACTAATTCTTTTGTTAGTTATTCTTTTCCCCTTTACTAGTCTATTAATAACCAAACGAATTATTCCAATGTATAAAAAAAAAATTCCAATGGCTTTTGCTACTCTAACCTTCCCCACCACTATTTGTTACTAGGTATTTTCCTTTGCTTTGAAAGGAGAAATTGCCTTGATACTTTTTATAAAAAAATGGAATAACTACAAAAAGTAGCAAATAGAAATGGATAAATAGTGGGTTCCGTCGTTTCTATGGTTACTTCTAAAACGGTGAGGTCCTCTCTATACACCGGAGCTCCTTCTTTTAATTAATCAATACTATTGGTAACTTGTACAATTCACATTCTTTGGCTCTACCCCATTAATATTCCAGTAATAGGTCTTTCACAATGAGATCCACTTTATACAGTAACGGTATTTCATTTTTAAAATTGATTTGGTCATTTACCCTGTTAGTCCGTTCTTTTCTTTCAAGAGTGGAATCTTTTTAATAAAAAAATGGAATTTCCCCCGCTTAATGGATAACCATTTGTTATCATTGGGGGTTTTCTAAAAAATGGAGTTGATTGGATTTGCACCAATGTAAACCATAAGTTTCAGACACAATAGAAGATATGAACGGTTTATCTTTTTAAAATAATGAATTGAGTTCCTTGATTCTATTTTATTCACAGGTACTGATCCTTGATATTTCAAAAAGACTTTCCTTTTTATGTCTCAGTCTATGATCTAAACGAGTCGCACATACACCCGAGTACATGTTCCTCGTCGCTGAGGGCACCCCCGAAGCGCTGGGGATTTCGTGACATTTCGGATTGGCTGTCTTGTATTTCTAATAAGTTGTTTAATGGTTGGCATATGGAATCATCAGATAAATAATGGGCTGGTTTAGATTGGTTCTAACCGGCTAATTCTAAATTACTTCTCTTTCAGATTCTCTTCAATATAAAAAAATATATTGAAGAGAATATGAAACTAAACCTTTAATCTAAAAAGATATAAAATTAGAAATTGTAGATTTGCATGAAATCGCTACTATTTTTTATTGAACCGCTACAAGATCAACAATTCCATGAGCTTGGGCTTCTGTTGCTGACATAAAAACATCCCTTTCCATGTCTTCGGATACAACCCATATAGGTTTGCCCGTTCTTTGTACATAAACCCTTGTGATGGTTTCGCGAACTTTTAGTAGTTCTTCCGCTTCCAAGATAAATTCTCCCGTTTGTGCCTCATAAAATGAACTAGCGGGTTGATGCATCATTACCCTGATGATATAATAGAAAAGGTTCTTCTATTTTGCAGAATGAGGCGAGATAACCAAAAAAACAGAGAAAATTGAATAACCGTACAGGCTTTTTTTGTGCATTGCATACGGCTCCACAATGGAATTTAGGTTTTTGACCTTTCCTTTCGACCAAATAAAACAAAATATAGGTTGTATTATACACAGATCCATAAATGATCCAATTACCATCCTTCTTTTTTGTAGGAGTTAAAAAAATACTATGATGGTTCCGTTGCTTTATATATCATTTTTTTGATTCGTCTATGATTCAGCAATCCCAAAGTGTCTGTTTTTTTTAATATAAATTTTGTAAATAAGCTTCCGGTGTGAAAACAAAGTTTGTGACGCTGAGATGTGCCCAAATAGGGAGGATATCATTTGAAATACCCCTTCCTTATCTCATACTACTCTTTCAATATATAATCTAATTTTTTTGAATATAAAAAATTTCATATCGAATTCGAAGTGCCATGCTATTATTACTTAACTAATTCATATTTCCGATGGCGAAGGCATAGTATTTTTTTCTTGAAAATAAAAAAACTCATTGGCGCCAAGCGTGAGGGAATGCTATACGTTTGGTAATTTCTCCTCCGACTAGGATAAAGGATGCTATTGAAGCGGCCAATCCCATGCATATTGTCTGTATATCGGGTCGCACAAATTGCATA